AAGACAGATCGATCTTAAGAAGATCATAGCTTACTCCTCAGTAGCTCATATGAATCTGGTGACTATTGGTATGTTTAGTCGGGCGGCGGCCGTTAGGTCACCTATTTTGAGTTATGGACACACAAGGCCAAAACATGTGTTCCGGGCGTGCGACCCATCAACCTACTAGCAATGGGGGAGAAAACATAACATGTCGCAATAAAAGCTTGATTCGAGGCGTCAGCAAAAGACTGCCGTCTGTTCCAAAAACAAAAGCCCCTTAGCGCCCGGGGACGGGAGTGGAGGGCGGCCCTACGCGCAGGCAACAGCAGCACCGGCTCTACGAAAGTCAGAATCGAATATCGAATCTTTCTGTTGGCTTTCCCAATTCATTCGTGAATAAGAATTCAAGGGCGTGAAGCGAGTGCTTCTAGCTGCTTCGCCTGCTTCTTATTTTATTATGGCGGCTATGTTTTCGTGGCGGAAATGAACGAAAAGCGATATGAACGTGCTATTTTCAAATCGATTGATAGATAGCCTTATCTATCTGTTCTGAAAGATCGAAAGAGATAGAGAGGGAATCTATCAAGAATAAGGGGAAATCCCCTATTTCTATCTATTGATGAGACAACTATCTTTTCATGATCCATCAGAAAAGAAAGAAATTGATATGTATCTGATGGAGTCTACATCGTACATAGAGCGCCCAAGCGCTTTTTAGGCCAGCTCAGTTCTCTTATCCATCGGTCCAATGCACTGGGCTCATCTCATGGAGGGAAAAGCCAAAATGTAGTTGTCTTGTTCGCCGCCTCGACGCATTCCCTTCTCTCCCCGGTATCGTCCCACACAGAAAGAAAGAGCGCAGAGCCCCGGCCCGACCTGTAGGTCCGCTAACGTAAAGCGAGGAGTTGAGCCTGAACTGGCGAACCGAAGTCACTTTCGGAACCATACTTCCTACAGCTAAGATGTGTCCAGTCCAGCGGGAACGCGCAGCGCAAAGGAACGTGAGCTGCTATACCGAATCCCCCGCTGGCCATCGGGGACCGAGTGGTAAGGCCATGATATGCAGGGGAAAATCTCACTCATTCTTCCATTGGGGACAGGTGCACGAACGACAACTCCAAACGTCACACATCCGCCGCCTACCTACCGTTTAGGTGGCACCAGCGAGATCCAGCTAAGGTAAGGTCGCGTCGCGGCTGCTCCACTCCACTGCGGTCTCATGAACTGAACTTCGTTGCCTTCCCTTAGCGAAGCGAATGGGCGCTGTGCCGTGGGTCAGTTTCGGGGCGGAGAGTGAAGAGAGACCAGAAGAATGATTCATTTGGATCGACGAGCTTTTTCAGCCCAAAAACTAAGAATCAATGGAATGTTTGTCTATCCATGAACATCTATTCTATCTGTATATCTAGGGGATCTCTCTATACATATACATATAAAAGTGTTTTATGGCATGATATGATCGCCTTTGTTTGATATGTTCATTCAGTACCAATACAAACTAAAACTACACCAAAGTGGAAGGGCCACTATAGAAGCTAGAAGTAGCTAGCCCTAGCCTATAGTAGTCGGCCTAACCAAAGCGTCACGACAACATAAAATTAGCCTTATGAATTGAATCTTAAGTAGGGGGCTTAGCCCGCCCGCCTACCAATCAAAGAGGCTGAGAGTAAGCGTAAGCTCACCCGTAAGCTCTTCGAGCTTCCCTTCATTCGCTTCGCCGGAGCCGCACAGCACATAGCTGGAAGTCAGAAGGCCCATACTACCTGCCTAACCCTTCGCTCCGAGGGACCGTAGATCGGAAAGCGCCTTCTAAAGCACCCCATTCATCCAAAAGAGAAGGGAAGGGGCCTATTTATTTGCATGACCTCTGCAGATTTAACCCTATCTACACCCGGAGCCACTCCCCTAGCGGTCCTGCCACCACGCCGCAGAACGGGAGCTCGTGTGGAACCTTTTATTTCTGGCGTAACAGCGGTAGAACGTAACAAAATATTACGGCCGCCTAACATAGGGGCCGGAGGTACGGTAAACTCGGCCAAAATATGACACCCGAAGGGCCCGACACGCACAATCCTATCCTATCCGAGTTTACCCCTTGCACTTCGGACAGCCATCTGTAGCATCATAAGGAGGACCTCCCTTTCGAGGTACAAAAAGAGTACGGTACATAGGAGGTTGGTCTTTCTCAACGTGGTGTATAGCACGAAAAACCTTTCGATACAAGATAAGGCCGTTCAAATGAAAGAAAAAAATGCTTCCTTTTTTTCTTCTTTCCCCCTCGGGATTCTGGAGGGAGGGGAAAGGCTTGGGCCTACCTATCCCGATAGGACCCCATAAAAGAACGGGAGCTGTTGAGAGGTTCCATATTGCCGAGACGAAGGGCAGCACTTCTGTACGTGATCGTAGTATGTCACGTCGTCTCGTCCCCGCTGCATCGAAGAGTACCTATGCACTATGTTCCGGTTCACTGATAAGGAAGATAGAGTTGGGGTGGGGGTCTACGATGTGATACTCAAGTATGACCCGGGGAGATACATGCTAACTATGGGTAGGAAGCAGGAACCATTATGTAAAGAATTTAGTGGGGTTACAGATCTCTTATACTACCATCGATCGACAGAGCGGAACGACCAGAAAAAGAAGTTAAGTTATAAAGCCGTATGATAGGTGGTAACTATCTTGTACGGTTCGGGGGGTAATCGGCGTACTCCGATCAGTGGGGGGAATCTTTGGCTCTATCGAACATACAGGGAATTGGAGGTAGCATTCTACCGATGTCAAGTCATGGACTGGTTTCTTCAGCCCTTTTTCTATGTGTTGGTGTTCTATATGACCGACATAAGACTCGACTTGTTAGATATTACGGAGGTTCAGTGAGCACCATGCCGAATCTCCCTACCATTTTCTTCTCTTCCACTTTGGCCAATATGAGTTCACCTGGTACTAGCAGCTTTATCGGGGAATTTCTCATCTTAGTAGGAGCTTTCCAAAGAAATAGCTTAGTAGCGACATTAGCAGCGCTTGGGATGATTTTAGGCGCGGCCTATTCCCTTTGGCTATATAATCGTGCGGTTTCTGGGAATTTAAAACCCGATTTCCTCCATAAATTCTCCGATCCAAATGGCAGAGAAGTTTCCATATTTATACCTTTTCTTGTTGGAGGGGCGACCGTCCGTTAAACTACCAAAAAAACAAGGGTAAACCAATGTGATCATGACATTGTAGGTGCTTGCGATGGGACGGATGCGACTTCCCTCAGTTGGTTTGGGTGGCATAGCCCGTTGCAGAAGTCCCCCCTTTTTTTTTATCCATTTCTTTAGTCTTTAGGGAGCCAAAGCTTGACTTTACTAAACTAATAAAAAAAGGCTCGCGCTAGGCGCTTACCTTTTTTGGCTGAGCCGTCTCTTGCTGGGTGGGACCGATAGAAAGAAAGGACGGGGGGCGCATGGTACTTCTCGACCCTGTCTCCGAGGGACAGTTGAACGAGCGACTCATGAATGCTGCCGGGTTGGACGAGCCAATAACTCGAACGCGTTCGGTCTTTTTTTTGAGCAAGAATCACAGCCTTACCTTATCTTCGCCATGATACGGACTCCAAGTTCTTATGGCAGAGCACGAGGAGATTTATCATCAATATGATGATGGGAATGGAAACCAGAAGCACGACTGGGGTCTTCGTGGTCCAAGATAATCAAACCATCAGTAAGAGTAAGGTAAGCATGAGACTTTTTGGTAGTACCGGTGAACCAGATGGCCGCGGCGATGGAATCTGGGACGGAGGACTTGTAGTATCTCTCTAGATCTGGCAAAAGCGAAAGAACCCCTAACATAATTCGAATGGAGGCTGAGCCCACTCTGGCCTCGCAGGGCAGGCCCCTGTGGTTGCGAGCTGGAGCTGCCATAGCTTATGGCTAGAGCAATGGGAGGGCCCCAGCAGAGAGAAAAGTAAAGATAACGAGCGCTCCGCCCGCTTGGCGGGCGGCAGGAGCTGCGGGCAAGTGCTTGGTAGGCCAACAGCCCAGTGAACCGGGCGGGGCACTCGAAGAAAGGGGGGCACACTAAGCAAGTACGATAAATTGGCCCCGCTCCGCTTTCTTAAAAGCAAGGACCACTACGGGAGGTCAAACCAAGGACCTATGGAAGTCGGGGCTCGTCCCCGGTCAATATTGGATCAAACAATAGGGGGCCGTAGCGCTGACCCTTTTTTTATTGATTCAATACAATAGGGGAAAAGATCGTACAGTTCCCTACCGAGACAAACTCTCAACGGATCCTCTGCGCGCTGGGCATACCTCTTCCGTGCGTCTTTCTCGTGGAGGGAACAGAAGAACAGGGAAAGACCCGGCCGACCGGCCCAGGGCTCGAGGGCGAGCTTTATTTATTTAAGAGAGAATGGGAAGTGAATCGAAAGGCTTCCGTTTCCGTTCTTGGTTTGGGGGCTTTCGGGCCCTCTCGATCTTTTTCGTAGTTGAGAAGGGGGAAGGAGTCTAAATCAATGAACATTAATGAACCATCATTGATGGACGTTGCACATGACACGATCAATTCGACTCAAGGTCCGGCGCTAATAGAAGTTGCTTACTTTCCTAGTAGCGAAGGAAAAGGGCAGGGCTTTTTTCGTAGTAATAGTGGGCGGGTCTCATGAGATCTATGCCGGCCGTCGGAATCAAACGAAGGTCGAAGGACCATTCGATTCATTAAGGGGCATAGCGGCGCCCTCGCCTGGCGCCATTCCCGGACCTAGCAGCAGACGGGCGGGCCGTGCCTGAATTCAGACCGGACCAGACTCTTCTTTGTTTGAGCTGCTCCCACGCACGCAGACCGGAAGATCTCACTTGTCCTGGACTGGACAAGTACGTAGAGATCTTCGTGGGACCGTGGAGGGAGTCTCAATCGGTCTTTTCTAGGATTCCTTATCACGCCACACATGGAGATTTTTCCATTGATAGATAAGAGGCCCCCCCTTGAACAAATTCTTAAAGGTTAGGTTACTACCTGCTTCTACGGAAGAGGTTGACTTTCTACCGCCCGGAGGTCATATAGATCGAAATCCGGAGCGATAAGAACGAAAGCCCTACCCACAGCTACAACTACTGGCGCTTCAAAAGGCTTAGATTCTAAGGGCGCTACTGAAAGCCCTTTTTTAGGTCGTCTAATAGGTAGGTGTAAGCCCCGAAAGCCTTTGGTACTTCGGTAGGGCGAGCAGCCCTTAAACCAAAAAAAAGGTTTGGAACCCTTCCCCTATTTATTTTATGCATTTCATTCTCTATTTGGCCCGCTTCAAACAAAATGAGAAAAAAGGGTCGGTCAATAGCATAGCTCTTTCTTTCCCCGGTCTCCTTTCGAAGGAGAGGCCTTCGCATTCCTAATCCGGTAGGGCCGGACGGCTTTGTTTGCCCCAGCTTGGCAAATCGCATCCCCGCACAACGACATTGTTTGTGCGCCCCTTACCGTTCTCGCTTAGTGTTTCAACGGCTGGGAAGGCAGTCGTAGAAGCAAAGCCTATCGCCACGCCGACCATCAAATACGAGATTGGGCTCCTTCTCAAAGATTTGATGGAATGGCCCACCCCACCCAAGAGCGCTTATGTTATAGGGGAACTCATGGCTGGAAACAACCCTTATGGTTTGTTTTGATATCCGGTAGGAATAATCAAAATCAAAGTCCAGGTTGGTTGGTGAGCCTAGTGATAGGAGACTATCTAGCTTGGTTCGGAGAGCACTTGTTGGGTTAAAGATTTTTTTGTTGCTAAATGTTACGGCCTAAATGCTGAACTATTGACCCTACTTGTTTGGATGGGTGTTCACCCCAAAGTGTTCCCGGACTGCATGCATACATCCGTAAGTAACTTAGTGCAACATGGCAAATTTCATTGAGAGGAATCAGCAAAGAAAAGAAAAACAGGTCAACAACATCTTAATGTATTTTTTTGAGAGATTGTCCTCGGGCTGAGGAGTGTCACATGAGACGAAAGGTTCGATTCTTTCCCTCTTGGCGGAGTGACCTTGCTCTTCCCTCTGGACCCCTATAATATAAGTGAAGTGTAGCGCTCCGATCTCCGACACAGATTTAGCGATAGATACGCAGCATTGAATGAAGGAAGGTGGCCGCCACCAACCTTGTGGCCGATAACTGGGAAAGCCAGGAGCGCATACACGGATCAAGTTATTGCATGAGGATCCCGCCCCCGACCATCGGGTTAGATTGAGATGAGCACAATCAGAGAAAGATAGCGGTGAGCACGCGGCTGGCCCAGTACGATGTCTCGAGCATGATACCTGCGCTCCCTTCCTCTCATCAGATTGGAAGTAATTGCCTTAAACGGAATGAGCCGCATTTCTCATTTGTGAATTTCTAATGATCGCTGTCTTCCTGATTTCTTTGTACCATTCTGTCATCGACCTTGAAGCATCAATGTCACACTCAAGCCGAAACCCTGCTAGCTTCAGTTCTTTACGATGTTTCTTCTAACATTGCATTGCGGGCCGCTCTAAGCCTTTTGATTGAAATTATTACCCCCTTTCCTTTGGCTTAGCCACGCGTACCGGGTCGTGATCCGAATTCTTCACCCAGAAAAAGTCTAGCTATTGACTTGGATGTTCCTCACTCACAAGAAGGCGAAAGTCCCATTTTCATACAGAAGTATGCCCAAGAAAGGAAAGTTTTCATGGTCTTGAGGAATTTGATTTGACTATTCATTTACATAGGCAAAACTAGCCAGGAAGGTAGTACCAAAGAAAGATCATTTGGCATAGGCAGCGAGCACCTACTAGGGCTGGTGCTTGGCTCGGAGTACCCTTTTTTTTTTCTTAAAGCTTCTTCGCCTAATGAACAGAGACCACTCTATTTAAATGTCAATTGGTGGATCGCATTAATCCGTGGAGTATAATGACTCATGGATTGGTGAGTCAATGATCTCCTCTCTCCAAATCAAAGAATTAGTGTACCAATTATGTCTACCCGAGGGGGGCAACAAGGGTTCGACGAGAAAGAGCTACGAAAGAAGGCAGTATAAGCTTTCATTTCTTGGATTCCACTTCTTTCTGTGCATAGGAAAAGGAGTTTGTTGGGAAGCACAACATGAACCAATGAAGAAAGACTTATGGCCGCCGCTATGACTCCAGTATACCTTTACCAGGAGCTAGTTTTACCCATTATACCAAACCAACTCATGGGAGTCTTTTTCGCCAAACAACAGGCTAAAGGGCGATCACCCAAGCAATTGATTCGGTTTCACAAAGATCTGTCTATCCGACAAATTCACCAGCGGTTCAGATCTAATGAGCATAGGGAAGTCTTAATTCAAAGGCACCTGCGCCAGAACTTCTTCAGAAAGGGGGAGTTGAAGCTATACATATCAAAAATTCATGTTGGTTGATGAATGGGCATCTCTGACTTTATTGGGTGCTTTCACACAGAGGGTTTCGCTTCCTTATCCTCTCTCTTTAAGCAGATGATGCATGCTCTTCGATAGCGGAAATAAAAAAGCTTTCCATCGATCTCTGATAGGTCGGAAGGATGAGAAGTCCGACATGTTAGTTAAGCTATACTTGTCTTTCTTCTTAAGCTCAAAGCTTATAGTCTTTCGACAAGAATCCAAGTCTAAGTTTGAGTCGGTAGTCTCTGAGCCTTCTACTTCAACCTCTAGTCTTATTTATAAGAGAGTGAGTGAGAAGTGTGTGCTGCTCTGTAAACGGTATATTCGTATAATGTTATATATTCCTATGGATGTCGGACTCTGCTGGTATCCTCTTTGGACTTCGTCCCCAGTACCTTTCCAATATAGCCCTGAAGAGCTTCTTTTTTTATTCCCTTTTTCCGGGATTTTTTTTCCATATCATTTTGGAACAAAGGAGTTCTCCCCGGGCCTCTTAGAAACTCCATTAGAAGGGGGCTTAGTCGATGGTCTAAGAAGAAACTGGAATCTTCTCGGATGCTTTCTCGCTGCCTTTTAGGGGGAAGACTGGCAAATGATGGAATTCCGGGTGGTCGTAGATTCTGGATCATCTTTTAGCGGCTAACCAAAGCAAACACAATCAATAAGAGAAATAGTATAAAAAAACCAGAGATTGGGGCCGAACGGGAAACTGTGTGTTCTAAAACGGTAAAGTTAATCCTGCAGTGGACTAAACCTGATTCATTCAAATCAGATCTATTCGAGCTAAGTGGCCTGTAGCCAGCCCACAAAAGAATAAACGAAGATTTGTGAGCGCATGTTTATCAAAAGTCCAGCTGACCAAAGCTGGCAAATCAAACAACAGAAAAACCTACTTCTGCAAGGTGAAGCAAGCATGGGAAATTGCTAGTGGTGGTTTACTCTTGATTCTCATCAACTGCCGTTTGCTAAGAACAAAGAATTATTAACCTAACATATGGAATTGGATATCCCTCATGCAAAGGCTCATCTGTCGATGGATCTGAGGTTCCAATCAGGAGATACCGAATAAGTGCTAGAGAAACCTGGGACCCATGGTGAGCGCTCTGTGAATATAGTGGATAGATCTCTGATTCGTGTTCGCCAAAAAGAATTTCATTGTGTAATGGCCATAAACGGAATCTTATCCGGGGCGGATGCCTCCTAAAGAGTAACGGAGGTGTGCGATGGCACATACCAACAATATTCTTGTCAAAAGCACTTCTCTTGCGTTCTTGAGTTAGTTTTTTGTCCGACCCAAAGGGGGTATGGATATACATAGAGGTTTTTCACAAGAAACGGATATTCGGCAGGATAGGTTTCACTAAAGTTCATGCCAAAACCCTCTCGATCTTATCTTATTCGGCACGAACGGGCACAAAGAAGTCAATCGGAACAGGGCGACCGACCGAGACTCTTTCAAGCTAACCTTGGTCTGCTTCTTCATTGAACAAAAGTGAGGTATTCATAGACCAGCCTTCAGGAAAAAGAACTTCGTCCTATGAACTTTCTAGGCCTGTATCTAAAAGTGATTGTCCAACCCCTCATGTAGGTAACCCTAGAACCTCGCTGATAACTTATTCCAAGACCTGAAAAAAGAAATCGGCCGGTGTTCTTCCGTGAACCTACTGTGCACATCCCCCATATATATAAATGCGGGAGAGAAAAACTTTAGGATAATCATTCTAGTCTAGCTCTAGACGAATACGATATAGAACTGGATTGACCAGACAGCTCAACCCTCATACCATAGTACGCCACTCGTGGTCAGAAGAGAGCCCGGAGCGAACTCAATAAAGGAATGTCCTCTACCCCGCTTCTTTCTGCTCTCAAAGAAACTAGCGGACTGATCACTTCTAATCCTCTATGACAAAGACCTAATGATGACTAGCCTTAACAGGCGCTAGCGAGTCCCAAGGTGCACATGGTCGATTAGCTAAAGGTTATCCAAGGTCAGATCCGATGGGAAGGAGCCAGATGACGGAGACTGTCAAAAGGCTCTGAAAGACCTCTCCAGAATACCTGATCATCTGAGCGCCAAAGTTCTGATCAAGAGGACGGTCTACGCAAGTGTATAAATAAGGTTCGGTGGTGGGGCTATCATCTGCGAGGAGTCCGTGTGAGTAGACTCTAAAAAATAGAATCCCGATCCATGCAGTCAGGTAAAGCTAGAACGAAATCTGTGTCCATGCGAAAGATTGATTGACATGCACAGGAAGTGGACAGAAAGGCTCAACTGTGGCAAAATCACCCATACAATCAGCCAAAAAAAAGTTCCAAAAAAGACTAACTGATCTCCTCCCACGCAAAGCTTCTCTGCTCAGCTTGTGTACTTCCACCCTTGATCGTATCGGGCTTGTACGAGCTTGCCGGACCTGTCCTATAGTATTCCTCAATGACCGATTAGCCGATATGAGTTTGATAAGAGAAAGAGTGCTTAAAGGTCCAACAAGATTCTAGTAGCTAGTGGATTATAGAGCTAGAGTTTATAGTCTTTGTTATATCGTAAATAAAATAGGGCGCGACGGGAAGAGCTAAACATCGAACGAACAATCTCCTTCGGACCCTTGACATTTCATCGCCTTACTTAACCATCTGACGGAAGACCAGTATGATGCATGCGAAATGCTGCTTCCGGGCTAATAAATCGATTAGTTTTTTCATTTCCTTAGGTAGCCAGCGACTTACAGTTATTCTTAAACTTCCGTGCTTGGTGGAGAAGAAGCGCGCTGCAGGAGTTTCTCCAGTGATTGATTGATGTACCGAAGCCGGCCCTCTAGCTCTCGCATCTCTTTAGTTTAGTAATCTTGGCCGCTTCGGACCTCAACTCTTCTTATATATTCTGACACCGGGACGCCTGCTCCGCAGAGAGCCTTCCCGCATCAGCCAACAGAGACTCCGCCTCTGGAGCCAGCATCCTGTCATGGAGCACCTTTTTAGAGTCCACCACCAAGTTGTACTAGGCGATCACTCAGCTCTTTGTCGGCAGCCAAGAGCGTGTTAATTAAAATCCTCGTGCTTCGCGAGAGCCATAACGGCCGTGGTAAGCTCCGCCAGAACTACCAGATCACGAACCCGAGGCAGCATCTCTGCAATTTCGGCTTTGAGTTCTATGCTATTTACTTCTTCGGAACTTCTAGTCTCGTTTTCCTGCTCTTAATAAAGCAAGATAACTTCTCCGTAGATGATAGCACTGATTCGGTACCTCCGGATGGCGGATGAGCAGTGTGCCTAGCGCACCGAACTCAATTACAATAAAGCGATGCCATACCTGGTCTCCTTATCCTTCTAACTCAGTGCCTATGGGATTAGGTAGTTCCGGGATGTCTGACTCCGAGCTCGATCTATCCACATCATAGACCTTATGGCGCTTTGCCTTCTGTTTGATCCTTACGCCCTTCTTGGCGTCTCCGGACTCTCTTCCAAGGGCTGCTTCCTTTGAGTACCGGCCTCATACTCTCTCTCGCCTCTCTATCTTTCTACACAAATTCCCCGGTTGAATAGTCATTCCTTCACGCACCGCTCTCATTCGCGTCTAGCCTCGCGTACGTAGCCTTTTGGCGCGCTATGTGCTGCTATGCGTATGCTTGCTCGCTGCCGGTTCAAGTTTAGATAATTGTAGTCAAAAGGCGAGCATACAATTCAATCTCGTTCCTAAGACTACGTTCGCAGGTTCCTCTTTCGAGTGTGGTTGGCTCTTCCAGGTCAAGTGCGTGTGACGGCTAAGGTTCTACAAGAGCTCGACTGAAAGGGGATAGGGAGGAAAATTCGGCGGTTGGGAATAGAAGCGGTGCCGGCTCCCGGTTTTCTTCTCTCTGTCTTCGGTTTAGCTTTATTTCCCTTCACCGTGACGGCTCGATAGACAAAGCAGATAAGAGAGCGCTAGCCCGCGGTCAGGGAAGAGAACCGAGACAGAGCTCTTTCCGCTCGCACCGTTCAGTTGCGTTAGAAGAGCAGAGAAAAAGCGCTTAAACAAGATTCAAACTTAGCCGTTGTGAAAGCAACAAACAAAAGGCAGAGAGAAGGAACACAACCTCTTTTCGAGATAGGGAGTTAGTCAAAGAACATTTGCTTTTCACTTCCGAATTTGACATCTTAGCGGTTGGTTCTCACTTGACTTTGAAGTCGGCTTAGAGAAAGAGAAGAGATCGTTCTTTCTTTTCTTCTTCCAGCAGGAAAGTGACTGATAGTTACGAGCAAGCGTCTCGGATCAGAGAAAGTCAACGCTTTGAGGTTGAGGGTAGTCGACTTTGAACGTAGGGCTAGTGACTTTGATCAATCAACTCCTTCCGTTACGGCTAGCGAGCACTTTAGGTAGTTAGTGCACGTTTATAGGGCTAAGGAAAAGAATGGCTAATAAAAACCTGACCTTTTCGTACGCTTGTCAGGGCTTGGACTTCTCTTTGGCTGTGCTTGGAACTTTCCCCTATCTCAGTTTAGGTTAAGGGGCACTTTTTCACTATGATCTGCTTGAACTGAACTAACTCTTTGATCTACGAGTAGCCCAAGAGTACTGAACTGAAACTGACCTTCACTTACGGAACTGAACTGCGACTGCTACTCGCTACCGGACCGAGAGAAAGAAAGGACGGGGGGCGACCATTGTTCGACTCCCGGAAAGCGTCGGAAGAAGTCTTTGAACAAAACAAGTTAGAGTCCATCCCATGTGTGATGTCGATGGAACTCTAAGTGGAGATTCTTGTCCCAACTTTATGGTAGGTAACCCTTCCCTTGGGAACGTGAGAATCTCTTTTCTTTGTTTGAGGCAGGAGTTCACTTATGGATATGGGTAGGGGAGGAGAATCCGGCCTTTGATTTGTTATGCCCCCATAATAGTTTCATAAGGAACTCGAGCATCGCTTTGCGGAAGACGACGATCGTTGGAAGGGGTCTTCTGAGAGAGGTTCCGCCCAGATTCTTCTGATCAGGAAGACGGACCTCAACGGCACCCACTTGGCTTTCTTTTCTATGGTAGCTGCGCTGGGAGTAGCAGCTGCCTTGGTAGTCTTCTTCCTAGCCCGAGAACTTGACCCTATTGAACTCCACCAACTTAGACCCGAGTTCGTAGCATTTGTTCTTGGTTGCCGCGATCAGGCGTACCGCCTCTTCCATCACCGACCTGTGGAACTGCGAGGGAGTAACAAGAAATGAGATAGCCATGGGATTAATATAGAAAGTATTTATGAGTGGAGGTTCATACCCACTCGCCCGGAGGAAGGGGTAATCCCTCGATATTCTCATCGGTAACGTTCTCAAGTGTCTCATACACTATCTTGCCCCCATGTTTAGGTATTGGCACTGTCCATCTGGGGAAGTTGGGGGGGGACATGCCTCACTCTTTCCTCAGCAGCCCTAGAACTCTCAGCTTCATTGACATTGGAGCCCCCGGTCTCAACTCCCGAGGTCGGTACCTCGACCCGCCTAGACAGACGACCCATTAGGAAATGGAGCTTGAACTCATCATAACTCAAAAGCTTAGGGGGAGGGGGATCTCTTCCAGCCATCCACTCATTTAGTTCCGGCCCTTCCCGAATCTCATAGACATGTCTCATCATTCGTGGGGGATCGCCGGGGTGTCCGGAAATTAGTGCTCGCCCCTCTCTGTCTCGTTACCCGACCTCCCAAGTCGAAAGTCCGACCAAAGGGGCTCGTGAGCAAGATTTCCCTCCTCGCCATGTCGTAGGCGGTCTTAACCTTATCAACGGTATAGATCATAGACCACGTACCCCACCGGTGCCATTTAACCTGCCAGAGTCAAATCGTTTAGGAGGTGTTCTTCCTTTTTGGAATTTCAAGGGTAGTAAAGGTATATAAATGCTCACCTCAGAAGCAGGTTTTTAAATTCCAGCTTTTCCCTCATGGCAGCTGTGTTCCCTTTCTTCCGTTTAGTTCGGTTAGTAGGCCACCACACTACATAAGATAGAGCTGGCGGAGAAAGCGAGCTTCAGCGAGCAGCAAGTGGAACTGTTCTGCCCAAGCTTTGAACTTCCTGTATGTATTTGGATTGAACCACTTGAAAAACTTCCAGTGTGTAGGAGATAACCACCCTCCCTGCCGGCCCGTAAGGCCGATCTATGAGGGCAGGTAAATTCCATCTCTATCTCCTTCTATCCCGGGTAAAGTACTATAAGAAAGAAGGACATCTCAGTTCTATCTATGAGGTAAAGATACCCTGATTAAGGCGGTGCAAGGGACAGCTAGCTATATAAAATCGGTAGCCCCGGGCGGAGCAGCTCGAAGAGGGGCATCTATCTCTATTGATCGAGCTGAAGGAAGGGCTTCATAGCCTTTACCTTATTCCGGGGAGGAGAAAAGGAAGTCAAGTGCTACTTATTACAAAAGGCGAACCCAGGTAGTGAGCTATTTATAGCGAAGGAGTTATCGACCCGCCCGAGAACACTATAAGGTGGGTCTACCAGTCCAAGGGGGAGAACTCAGAACTCATTAGCTCGAAAAGTCATTAGCTAGATAGGAGATAAATACCTTATGGAGCGGAAGCATTGGATATAAGCGAGTCCTACCGTACCTCCAAACAAAAGGAGGATTGTTCTGTACATGGACGGATGTATAGGAACAGGTACGGCGGTATCCCGAATACAAATAAAAAAACAGTGTATGATATGGCCCATTGAAAGCAACTCGGCCACGATTGCGATCATCTTCGACACCTCCTCCGTGCCGTGCCGAGGTTCAGTCGTACCATCTCCGGTTCTTGGTAATGCCATCTGTCCTTTTGCGCCTCATACGCCGGCTCCAATAATTACTTGTCTAAATACTAGATGCTGGTAATGCTGGGGCACGCCTTAAAGTGCTCCTCCCCAGGTCCACCGTCGTCAACTATCGATGTCCTGCCATCAGTGTTCTTCCAGCGCTTCATAGTCTTTACATAGTCTTTATCGTACACCTGTAGAGCTGCTCATCAAGAAAGGTCTCCCAAGTCGTGTTCCAACCAGATGACTCAATCTCTCTCTTGGACTGTTCCCGAATCCTCAGAATCGGTGTCTGATGGTCTTCATCTCCGCTGTGGAATCTTAACTTGACGTCTCGGCTTCATCCTTCGATCCGTCTTGCAAGTGCAGGGTAACCCTGGGCTGGATCTACTTCATCGACTGTGTGCTTGACGCCCAATCCTTCCCAACTCTGGCCGCCTGTAGCTAATGTTTTCCGAGTAGCATCTCGTAAGCACCTTCGTGCTGAGCCGTCAGAGCACAAAAGTGGATGCTAAACTAAAGGTGCATCAATGGATACCTTCTTCCTCAAACACTTCTCCAGCAGCTTCACTGGTCGCTGGTCTGCCATTCTCAGTGTCTAGAACTAGAAACTATAGTCAGAACATCGGCTTACCAACGCCTGCATTCCTTTGATTGCTTGTTGTACTCCTTCTACCATATTCCTTTGTCTTTGCATCTCAGTCCCGGATCGACTATAAGTCTTCTTTACTATAGCTTGAATCCGTGATCGACCTATAATTCTAATAAGTCTTTTCTTTTCTGGCTTGAGTCCGCGTGATTTATCTATCTTATTATAAGCGCCGAATCCCTACTTCTTCTTGCTAGAAAATGGGAAAAGACTACTTCTTGGACTGTGGCCGACACCAGAGAAGA